ATACTCTTCCTTATCCTCTCCAGGATACTCTTCCTTATCCTCTTGAAGCGCATACTGTTCATCATACGCTTCATCACCCCCTTTATCAACCTCTTCATCATCCTCGTGAAGCTCATACTGTTCATCATAATACTCTTCCTTAGCCTCTTCATCCGCTTCAGGATACTCTCCATCACCCTCTCCAGCATACGCTCCATCAGACCCATAGAAGGGAAATCCCAATTCATTGGGAATGTCGATACAATCCAATAGAAAGTCCAAAGGGCTCCATATTGTAGGAGCCCAAACTATGTTAGTGACGAACTCCTGTTCCGGGTCGAGGAATCCTTCCCAGTCTTCCAACCCCACTTCGGATCCTTGATAGAGAAATCCCGCATCAAGGATAGAAAAATATCCATTTTGCATCATATCTAAGGGATTCCTTGGTTCGGGCCGAAGAAGCAAAGTCACTCGATCATTATCAAACTGACTGCAATCCTTTTCTGTCCGTGAGTCTCCCATCAGAGCGCCTTCTACTTCTAATAGGCCATGAACTAGCTCAGAATCATCCTCAGCGGGTCTATAAGAAGTGATCCCAGTGTCGGGTCCGGGTAGAGACCAAAGAGTTTGAGCGACCGATCCGGCAGAACAACTCAAAAGATAAAGAAGTATCGTTAATTTCTTCATGCTCGTTCCAAGTTCGAAGTACCATTTGTACAAATAAGAATGCCCTTCCTTCCGTAAGTTCTGCGTGATATAGAGAAATATAGGATCTATGAGGCAATTACTTAGAAGTACATTTTGTGCTACAGCCCTTCCTATCTGATACAAAAAGATCCTCCGATCCTGAGACCACCTTACCTGGGATTGAAAATCCCAAGTTTGTCTATGAACAGCAGATAGAATTGTATTAGTGTCTATAATTGATTTCTTCTGTGTAATACTAATCGATAGGGCCTCGTTGGTAAGTGCTGCAAGATCTCGTGCACTGGAACCCATGGTTATGTACCCCAATCTATTAGTATGAAACATTTTCTTTTCCAAGCGAAATCCCCTAGTATATGAAAGAGTGAGAAAGTGCTTTCGTTGGTGTGGAATAGGAAGCCTTCGTATCTTAATGCACGTATTTAATTTATTCAGACCTATTAGAGTGGGATCCACCTTTTGGGGAATATGAGTCGAAGCAATAACAAGAAGATTTTTAGTGGAACATCTTTCACAACCCCCGGAGAGATGGTTCACTAATAGACCGAGGGATAAGCAATCCGACTCCCACCAACGCAGATTATGAATGTTTGGCATCCATATTATGCAAGGAGACATTGCTTTTGCTAATTCGAATTGAAGGTTGATATAAGATTGGTGGTCTAGTCCCTGCAACAGCTTCGTAGCTATCAAATCCCACCCAGTTAACCCTTCCAGCCTATTAGTCATATGCCTATCAATCTCCCTATCATCTATTAGTCATATGCCTATCAATCTCCCTATCATCAATCTCCCTATCATCAATCTGACTCTCATCAATCTCACCCTCATCACGATTCAGATCATAACGAGCCCCAAGATCAAACCAACGAGCCCCAAGATCAAAATCCTCAATAAAACTATCACCAATACCATTTCCCACATGACCAAGACTACGAAGAATGTTAAGAATGCTAGCCACAAGGCCCTTAACAATAGGCACAAGCTCAATCTCCGCCTCCTCACCAAAACCAAGAGGCCGAGAAGGAGGACCATACTCAAAAGAACTATTAGCATCCGTATTAATATAAGTCTTAAAATGAACCTCGTACTCTTCATCTTTAACATCATAAAAATCATCTACAGGCTTGCGGAACCTGTCCGTAGATACCGTAATGAAAGGAACATAAGAGTTTGTCGCTAGGTATTTGACCAAATAGGATCGTCCAGTTCCTCTAGAACCTATCACTAAAATACCCCTAGCGGGGGGTAAGGCTAGGCGGAGCGAAAAGGATTTTCCAGGAGATGGGAAATCAAAACTATTAGCCCCACACGGGGTTTGTGAATAAGTGATTGTCTGATAATGAGCAAGGAATATCCGTCTTTCCGCTAAACAGGATGTATTGCACTCATAATTCATTAGAGACTTTTTATGAATGTCAACTAAGTCCCGTAAGTAATTTGCTCCCGGTTGTTCAATCGTTTGATAACCAGAGTCATTCTTTGAGAAATGATCACTATGAGTCAGACTCCATAGAATTTGATCAATCTCAATCCTTTTGTCTGTCGTTAAGGTGCAGAACTGAACCAAGAATTCTCTTTCTTCATCATCAATCCACTCACTTCTTGCGACCCAGGATTCTACTTGATCATCAGCCCAACCCCCGTTCATAACCCCATCCCTGTCCACACCCCCAGCCCTGTTCACAACCCCATCCCTGTCCACAACCCCATCCCCGTCCATAACCCCATCCCCGTCCATAACCCCATCCCCGTCCACAACCCCATCCTCTTTCACTTTTCTTATCTTCACTTTTCTTATCAATGAATAGATCTC